GTTTAAATAAGTTTGATTCTTTATCGGATCATAAAAACCCACTTTCCGAAGAGCTCTTCCCTCTCTTCGGCATCGAACATCAATTGCAACGATTCGATAGACGGCTCATTGGGATAGATGTAGATAAACAATACCCCCCCCTAGAAACGTATAGGAAGTTTTCTCCTCGTACGGCTCGAGAAAAAATGATTCGAAGTTTTCTCTATATATAGAATCCTAATGAATGGCAAAAAGGTCCATAAAATGAATTAGACTATGATTTCACTCGTTTTTTTCTTCGTCCCTCCTAAAAAAAAAATCATTTGTACTCATAACTCAAGTTGTATAATTCTCAAAAATAGCTCAAAGGAAAATCTTTAGGCAATTTCATTTATTGAGTAGTCTTTAACCCCCTTTTTGTTTGTCTCATTGAAAATCTATTTTGATTCTTTATTTTGATCCAGTTATTGAGACAATTAAAACGGTGTTTCCTTGTTTCGGGATCCTTTCTCTTTGTTTTAAATCATTGGGTTTAGACATTACTTCGGTGTTTCTCAATCTTTTCAAAATGGTAGCAACATACCCCTTTTGTGATTTCTTTCTACCAAAGAATCATACGAACGGTTGATTCTCGGGTGATACACTTTGGATCAAAAGAGTTTTCTCAATTCCAACAAATTTTCTTTTTAAATTGAAACTTGCTGAAATCGGATCCTTTCGATTTCTATATCGAAGATCTACTTACGAAGTTGTTTCAATTTATTGATTGGCATTAACCCTAGATCCTTGCCCCCGAGAAATGAATTAATACTTTCTACTCGAGCTCCATCATGTACTATGTTTATTTACATTACAACCCAACAAAAAAGAGGGGTTATAGTGCAACAAATGATGTCGAGTCAAGAGCACTTTCATTCCTATATAAAATGGTGGATGTAAGACTAAGAATCCACATCGGATCACGTCCTTCAAGTCGCACGTTGCTTTCTACCACATCGTTTCAAACGAAGTTTTACCATAACATTCCTCTAATTTGGAACCCGTATGGAATTGATTCAATTATGGAATCATGAATAGTCATTGGTTCAGCTGTCCATAGACATAGTAATCTATCCTTTTTCTTCTATACATAGATGATCCAAATTTTTCTGAAAAATCTGATTTTCTAAAAAAAAAAATGAACAGAAATATCTAAGAGAAATATAGAAATACTAATATAAATAATACGAATAAATGCATTCTTTTTGAATCTTGTATCCTCAAGTGACTCGATAGGCTAGAGCTAGATTTAGATTGACATTGACCCAACTCTAACTTCTTCAAATATCAAAGATTCAACTCCCAAGGAATCAGTAAAAATGTTTCTAATTGAAAAAGTTTCCTATTTCTACATCATTATTTGAATAAAGTTTGACAGTAAAGACTACATTTGATCATCAAAGAGAAATCTCTCTTTCTTTTCGAATTGATTCATCAATAATTTTAAGCAGATAACTAGATCGAACAAGAAATTCAATTTCTTTTTTTTTTTTTTGTGATATAGCTAAAAAAGACTGATGTAAGGTACGAGTTAGGTCCTTTGGATTCTTATTTTATCAATCAGATGGACAAAAAGAGGGTTTTCATATCTATCAGATAGACTGAACAACTATTATGGATATTCTATGTTAAAAATTTCCATTTTCACATTGAAGCAATTACAATTCTTTTTCACAAAAATCGAAAGACTGCTGTCACTGAAATACAACGAAATCAAACAATACATACATAGAAGCTAAGCATTTCCTCATTTCTATGTATTTTCATATTTTGTTTAACCTGGGGTTAAGTAATCTTTCTGCAATTTTGTCATTCAAGTGAATAAAATGGATGAGTCACCCCACGTCTCAATTGTTAGATTAGATAGATTTACAATTATTCATTAAAGCCAAACACCAAATCCCTAAAAAGTTCAAAAAAAAAATACATTGGTTACATATGTAACTTGATTCTTTGTTAATGTGATTCGAACAGACACAGAGATTTAAATTCATAAATATCTTTGGTTGCTGATTAACGGCCATCTACTCCCCGAATTCAATGGAAATGATGATTCATAAATCTCAAAAAGATCTCTTTTTATGGAATATGAACTATCTCTTGTCTAGGGACAAAGACAAACAAGTCCAGATTCCATCATTTATTATTTTACCCTAACCCAGCCTTAAGAGATGGAATCCCATTGAGTGAATTTAATTAGTTAGTACCAAGAGCCCCCTCTTACTCTTATTTAGAATTCAGAGATCCGCAGAACATTAAGATTCATAATTTGAGATACCTCATTGAAGTTTAAGGGGTAGGGAAAAAGAGATAGGAAAAATAGGCCCCTTCGCATTTTGATTCAAAATAAATCATTGAAAATTCAATATAGAGATGGGACCTAAGGTTTTTCTAAGTAACTAACTTCCTTCAATATGAAGGGATGGGCATATGATGAAAAGCCCGCCCTACCCCTTTTGAATTCAAACTTTTGTGATCTATGTTACCATCTTACCTGGATCACAAATATATTCAGTTACATTTGCGTGTCATTTGCACTCAATCCCATTCAGTTTGTTGTGAAAAAAAACGATACGATTCTTCTCTGAATCATTAAAAATAAAAAAAAAACAAGAATCACATTCTATGACTAATATTATACCTTTAAACAGAAGGTTGTTTAAAACAAGGAATCTTTATTCTGATAGAATGGATACGCTCTGGGACGGAAGGATTCGAACCTCCGAATAGCGGGACCAAAACCCGTTGCCTTACCACTTGGCGACGCCCCATTTAGATTTCTATTCGACACTAATAAAGACTAATATTGGTGTTGCATGTTCGTCAATTCCAGTCCAAATATCTATAGAAAATATTTTTCTAGACTAGATTAGATTCTTGCTAGGATTTTGACACGTGTAGATATAGAATTCAACTGAATTTATTGATCATTACATATAATTCAATTAAGATATTGTATGAAAGTATGATTTCTTCTATTCTCTTTTGAGAATTGGAGGATTTTTGATTGGGTGGGTTCAAAGAAAAAGAGGGGCTTTTTGTCTACCTTACTTCATTTTTCCTTATTTATATCAAGAACTCAACCAAAATGCAATTATCTCCAAGAACAAAATGTCTGTTATGCTTAATATCTTTAGTTTGATCTATATCTGTCTTAATTCTACCCTTTATTCGACTAGTCTTTTCTTCGCCAAATTGCCCGAGGCCTATGCTTTTTTGAATCCTATCGTAGATGTTATGCCTGTCATACCCTTGTTCTTTTTTCTCTTAGCCTTTGTTTGGCAAGCTGCTGTAAGTTTTCGATAAAATCTTTAATACTATCCTAGAAAATTCATGATTTATTCGAGAAAAAAAACTCTAACAATTAACAATTAAGAAGAGCAACTAATACAGTATGAACCTTCGATTCAAACACGGAAAGTCTGGGATAACCTCGAGAAATCAAAACCCAGCTCGACCCATTTCGTCATTCTGACCCTTTTTCCAACGAAAGGCCCTAACCCTATTAGGGTCCCCCCCAATATCTAATTGGGGTATGAAATCCATTTTTGGTAATGAGCGACTCTTATTACAAATGACTTTGAATTTCACCTTTTCTTTTTTTAGAAATCACTTCATTTCTCGGTGTCAAAATAGGATAGAATCTATTAGAATATTCTAATATTTAGAATATTCTAGTATAAAAAATGGAGGATCTATTCTCTTTTCTCGTTTTTTTCCAAAAAATGATCTTGGAGATTGTGTAATGCTTACTCTTAAACTTTTCGTTTACACAGTAGTGATATTCTTTGTTTCTCTGTTCATCTTTGGATTTCTATCTAATGATCCAGGACGTAATCCTGGACGTGAAGAATAAAAGGGTTTTCGTTTTCCTTGCTTGATTTTATTTCTTAGGATTTTTTTATCTATTCCACATGCTGAACTAGGAAAAAGAAAAAAGGGTTTGCAAAATTTGAAAGATAAATCAATCATCAATGGAAACGGAAAGAGAGGGATTCGAACCCTCGGTACGAATAGCTCGTACAACGGATTAGCAATCCGCCGCTTTAGTCCACTCAGCCATCTCTCCCAATTGAAAAAGGTAATAATTACTATGTTACATTACACATGAAGTAAGGATTGAAAAAAGTCTTTCTTTCTTTATTATATAGATATGTACAACTTTTACCAGCAATTTCATTTAGATATTAAGTAAGGGCTCGAAAGATCCAATAGACAAATCTAAAGAAAAATAAAGAAGACCCCGTTGCTTTGATTTTGTTCCTTTTATTCCCACAGCCTGGCCCGGTCAATACCTAGCCGGGCCTTTTTTTGTTCCAACGAATCCTAGCTAAAAGAATTTAGCTGGTTTGAATTTGAAAACAAAAATGCTTGCTATTAAAGCAGCAATAAAAAGACGCGGGGCCGTTTCCATTCTTTTTATATAAATTGATATAAAAGTCGCATTTCTTATTTTATAATTCCTTCTCCCTTTTTGAGTTACTTGACGACCTTACGGGAATAAAAAAATGAAACTATGGATTCTTAAATAATAATGAGTGCATTTTTCTGTTATGATTTCAGTGGTTTTAGCGAGCCATATCTATGAAAACCCCTCCATCAAAAGAAAAGGTAGAACTTGTTATTTAGTTATTTAAAAGAGCCCCCTTTTCTTTCCGGAATCTCATTAAATTGAAATCCCCCGCGAAAAACGTCGACACTCGCATTTTCATGATTCTTTTATGATCCTATCTTTATTACGCCCAATTCCTCTGTTCGACAAAAAGTTCATTTGTATATAATATTCTATTATAGTTATAGCGGGTATAGTTTAGTGGTAAAAGTGTGATTCGTTCTATGAATCCCCTTAAGAGTTAAGGGATCTTTCGGTTTGATTCATATTCCGATCAAAAACTTGATTTCTTAAAAAGGATTGAATCCTTTACCTTTCAATGACATATTCGAGGAAAAATATCGATTCTCGTGATTTGTATCCAAGGGTC